TCACCCTTTTAGATACTCTTTCAGACCCATTGCCGATACTGAGTAGTAGTCAAAAATTTGTATCCATTTTTCATGATATGATGCATGGATCAGATATATTACGGACAATTCCTCAGAAGATTCTTCCACAATGGACTCCGATACGTGATCAATGTTTACAGAATCTTCTTCTGTCCGAAGAAATGATTCATCGAAATAATGAGTCACCCGTTCCATTGATATGGGCACATCTGAGATCAACAAATGCTCGGGAGTTCCTCTATTCCTCCATCTTTTTCCTTCTTCTTGTTGCTGGATATCTCGTTCATATACATCTTATCTTTGTTTCCCGAGCCTCTAGTGAGTTACAGACAGAGTTAGAAAAGATCAAATCTTTGATGATTCCATCATACATGATGGAATTTCGAAAACTTCTGGATAGGTATCCTACATCTGAACTGAATCCTTTCTGGTTAAAGGATCTCTTTCTAGTTGTTCTGGAACAATTAGGAGATTCTCTGGAAGAAATACGGGGTTCTGCTTCTGGTGGCAACATGCTATTGGGCGGTGGTCGGGTCAAATCAATACGTTCTAAGAAGAAATATTGGAAGATCAATCTCATCGATCTTGTAAGTATCATACCAAATCCCATCAATCGAATCATTTTTTCGAGAAATACGAGACATCTAAGTCGTACAAGTAAAGAGATCTATTCATTGATAAGAAAAAGAAAAAACGTGAACGGTGATTGGATTGATGAGAAAATAGGATTCTGGGTCGCGAACAGTGATTTGATTGATGATGAAGAAAGAGAATTCTTGGTTCAGCTCTCCACCTTAACGACAGAAAAAAGGATTGATCAAATTCTATTGAGTCTGACTCATAGTGATCATTTATCAAAGAATGACTCTGGTTATCAAATGATTGAACAACCGGGATCAATTTCCTTACGATACTTAGTTGACATTCATCAAAAGGATCTAATGAATTATGAGTTCAATAGATCCTGTTTAGCAGAAAGACGGATATTCCTTGCTCATTATCAGACAATCACTTATTCACAAACCTCGTGTGGGGCTAATAGTTTTCATTCCCCATCTCCTCATGGAAAACCCTTTTCGCTCCGCTTAGCCCTATCCCCTTCTAAAGGTATTTTAGTGATAGGTTCTATAGGAACTGGACGATCCTGTTTGGTCAAATACCTAGCGACAAACTCCTATGTTCCTTTCATTACGGTATTTCCGAACAAGTTCCTGGATGACAAGCCTAAAGGTTATCTTATTGATGATATTGATGATGATATTGATGATGATATTGATGATATTGATGATATTGCTGATATTGCTGATAGTGATTATGATGACCTTGATATTGATAAGGAGCTGCTAACTATGACGAATGCGCTAACTATGTATATGACGTCGAAAATAGACCGATTTGATATCACCCTTCAATTCGAATTAGCAAAAGCAATGTCTCCTTGCATAATATGGATTCCAAACATTCATGATCTGCATGTGAATGAGTCGAATTACTTATCCCTCGGTCTATTAGAGAACTATCTCTCCAGGGATTGTGAAAGATGTTCCACTGGAAAGATTCTTGTTATTGCTTCGACTCATATTCCCCAAAAAGTGGATCCCGCTCTAATAGCTCCGAATAAATTGAATACATGCATTAAGATACGAAGGCTTCTTCTTTCACAACAACGAAAGCACTTTTTCATTCTTTCATATACTAGGGGATTTCACTTGGAAAAGAAGATGTTCCATACTAACGGATTCGGGTCCATAACCATGGGTTCCAATGCGCGAGATCTTGTAGCACTTATCAATGAGGCCTTATCAATTAGTATTACACAGAAGAAATCCATTATAGAAACTAATACAATTAGATCAGCTCTTCATAGAAAAACTTGGGATTTTCGATCCCAGATAAGATCGGTTCAGGATCATGGGATCCTTTTCTATCAGATAGGAAGGGCTGTTACACAAAATGTACTTCTAAGTAATTGCCCCATAGATCCTATATCTATCTATATGAAGAAGAAATCATGTAAGGGAGGGGATTCTTATTTGTACAAATGGTACTTCGAACTTGGAACGAGCATGAAGAAATTCACGATACTTCTTTATCTTTTGAGTTGTTCTGCCGGATCGGTCGCTCAAGATCTTTGGTCTTCATCCAGACACGATGAAAAAAATCGGATCACTTCTTATGGATTCGTTGAGAATGATTCTGATCTAGTTCATGGCCTATTACTATTATTACTATTAGAAGTAGAAGGCGCTCTGGCTCTGGCGGGATCCTCACGGACAGAAGAATATTGCAGTCAGTTTGATAATAATCGAGTGACATTACTTCTTCGGTCCGAACCAAGGAATCGGTTAGATATGATGCAAAATGGATCTTGTTCTATCGTTGATCGGAGATTTCTATATGATGAAAAAGACGAATCGGAGTTTGAAGAAGGGGCCCCCGATCCGCAACAGATAGAGGAGGATTTATTCAATCACATAGT